CAAATAACATAAAGAAATGTAACCAACGTTTATTGGAAAAAGCAACCCCAAAGATTTGGGACCAAAAACGGTTAGCAGTGACCATCGAATAAGTCTCTTCCGCTTGAGTTGGGTTAAAAGCGCGGAATGTATTTGCACCGTCACCATCCTCGAATAAAGTATTTTCTACGGTAGCACCATGAATAGCGCATAGGAGAGCAGCACCTAGTACTCCAGCAACTCCCATCATATGAAATGGGTTCAACGTCCAATTATGAAACCCTTGAAAGAAAAGTATGAATCGAAATATAGCTGCTACACCAAAACTGGGCGCAAAAAACCAACCAGACTGACCCAATGGATAAATCAAGAATACAGAAACAAAAACGGCAATTGGACCGGAAAATGCGATTGCATTATAAGGTCGCAATTGAACAGATCGAGCAAGTTCAAATTGGCGTAACATAAAACCTATTAGCCCGAAAGCGCCATGAAGAGCAACAAAAGTCCACAAACCGCCTAATTGACACCAACGAGTAAAGTCTCCTTGTGCTTCAGGGCCCCATAGTAGCAACAAAGAATGCGCTAAACTATTTGCAGGAGTAGAAACTGCGGCAGTTAAGAAATTGCAGCCTTCTAAATAAGAACTGGCTAATCCATGGGTATACCACGAAGTTACAAAAGTTGTACCCGTGAACCAACCTCCTAAAGCGAAATAAGCACAAGGAAAGAGCAATAGGCCGGACCAACCTACAAAAACGAAACGGTCCCTCCGTAACCAATCATCCATAATATCAAATAAGTCATTTTCTTCTTTGGTAAATCTACCAAGGGCTATAGTCATAGTTATCCTCCTATTCAACTATTTCAACCATTTCCGAACACCTCATAGAATTTTCAGGGCATACGAAAGTTCGATTATCTATGGACGATTCCTCGGCCAATAGCCCTTCCAATGGGTTTCGAAGATAAAAATTCTCTTTTTCTATTGGACGACAAACCGACCCAGGTAAATCCATGAGCTCGATTTGATTAGTCCTTACTATTACTATTCTTAATAACTAAACTGCTTGAATCCTGAATTGTTTTATGACTCAAATTTCATAGTATATCTTTTAACGGGTCAAACAAAAAAAGTAAACTTCGAACATTTATCTTTTTCTTTTACCTTTCTTTTATCTGATAGATAAAAAAATGACCCATTTTCGTTTTCTTTTTTCCGTGCCTACAAATTTTATTTATATTAATTAGATACTAATTTAAATATTAAATAATGGTAAACTGCAAATGAAAGCCCTTTTCTCGCATTTGTCTTCTATTGCATTGACGGAACAACAATAACAATATAGAATTCTGGGGTCAAAGAAAGATATTTTAAAATAGATTATCGAAATAAACTTTTCTTTGTGGCATAAAAGAATAGTAATTTATTCCTATGAAATGGAACGTAACGATAAAAAGAAACCGGAAATATCGACAAATTTTTGTGTGATTAAAGGAAATAAGAAAAAGTCCGTTTCTATAATTTCATCTATATCGAATTTGAATATCAGAATAGCTGATATAGTCATGATTCAATGGGTCAGGTCCACTTACTTTTTATTAAAATTTTTAGGATTTGATTGGAAGAATGGAGAAGTAAGAATACTTTGGTTTGGCGATTAATAATCGGGATTAGATATCTAGAATATCCATGTCAAAAGGAGAACTATTATATCAGTATAGGGTAGATACCTCTTAATAAGTCCGATTATTCATTAATTATTCATTATGATAATGAATAAATCTTTAACTTGATAACTCAGATATAATTATAACTCATTATAATATAATAATAACGGTTATCCTTTTCTTTTTGACAAAGAAATAAATACCAACAACATTTCGATTCTCCGTGGAAAACTGAAAAATGAATACTAAGACTGGCTTTTTGTGGAAAAAGCCCCTTATCGGATTTGAACCGATGACTTACGCCTTACCATGGCGTTACTCTACCACTGAGTTAAAAGGGCTCGTTTTATTCAATGCATGAATTAGCCAGTGATTTTCCATTATTGAGTTTACTGTATCTATGTATGTATTATATGTACGTATATACATGTATTCATAGGAACTCATTCAGGAACAATAAATTAGATTTATCTAAATAAAGGTGAAGCTTAGGGTTAAGGTAAAATGATTTTTTGATTTGAGAAATCTCAATTCGGACTAATCATTTCCTGAGCTGAAGGAGTCCTATACACTATATAATTATTACACTATATAATTATATATAAATTAAATAATATAAATTCTAAATATAAACAATTTCTACTATTCTACTAATAGAAATAGAAAAACAGATAAATATAGATAAAAAAAAGAAATAAATATAAAAGGTATCGTTCATTCATGAACCATCAAGAAGAACTTTTATGAAATAAAAAAAAGTAGAAAATCTTTTTCGGGCTTAGTCATACTATTACATACATTATTTATATTGCATACTATTACATTATTTATATTGACAATTCCAAAAAACTGTTCATACTATGATCATAGTATGATGGCAGTCGGGCGCGTATGCCCCCATCGTCTAGCGGTTCAGGACATCTCTCTTTCAAGGAGGCAGCGGGGATTCGACTTCCCCTGGGGGTAGGGTACTACGAAAGGAAGTTTCTCATAAATTATCAATTATCAGTAATCCTAGAATTGATTCTTCCTGGGTCGATGCCCGAGCGGTTAATGGGGACGGACTGTAAATTCGTTGGCGATATGTCTACGCTGGTTCAAATCCAGCTCGGCCCAATAATTCGCCGCTCCATCAGTATGATATAACCAATTTCTCCTCCATAAATAGAGGATATGGAGAAATAAATAGTCATTTTTTTTTATCTATCCCATCTTTTTTACCCACTAGTTCTGATCTTTCTAACGATCTCGATTCATGGTTTTTAAGTATCATGAAACAAACATGAAAGGGGTAAAAAAAGAGTCCTTTTTTCTCATTGAAAGATTTATTATCAATCTTGTGACAATAAAATAACTACAAGATTATTAGTAATCAATGTCACTCTTACTATAGTCTATATTCATGTGGGTAGGATATCAGTATATCATTCGTATCTCTGTTACAACACGGTGAACGAATAGGATATTTGAAGGAAACCAATATGTATGCTGTATACCTCACTGGGATTGTAGTTCAATTGGTCAGAGCACCGCCCTGTCAAGGCGGAAGCTGCGGGTTCGAGCCCCGTCAGTCCCGAACTAGGATCCGATGAATTTAGCTTTCCTTTTTTCCCTCAAAAAGGAAAGATGAAGCAACCAAAATCGAAACTACTTTTTTTTTTTTCAATAGCTCTTGATCAATGAAAAAGTACTTTTGCGATTAAACAAATCCTACTCTCCTATTATTTTAATTTTAGTATCCATATAGCATATAGCTACGATTTTCTTTTATGCAGTTCCTCTCAATTATTAATATATTATTAATGATTAATGGAAAATAATCTATTTCATTCTCATTCAAATAGCACATTGCATTTTTTATGTATACGCGTCAGTACAGTTACAGTACCAATCCAAGAATTGAGAAAGTAAAAACCAAACAAGGCCCTTTTTAATAAATTTGTTGGAATATTATATCTTTTATAGTAGGATCCATATTTATCATATTTTTCTGTATTCAAAATGGGACCATCACAAAAAAACTTAGTTTATAATTAACTTAACACGTCGTTTTTTGATTTGGTATGGATAAAGGATCTTCCTATGTTATACTATTTAATTCTCGACTATGAATCGATTTGATAGCTCATATATTGTTATTCGTAATATGGATCCGATTCAATATCATTAGGATATAATTCATCCCATTTAATTTATAGGAGTCAAATTTATCATCTCTATGGGATTAGATCCCGAGTTATTGCGAAGCAAAAAAAAACAATGAGATTATGGAAGTAAATATTCTCGCATTTATTGCTACTGCACTCTTTATTCTAGTTCCGACTGCTTTTTTACTTATTATCTACGTAAAAACTGTAAGTCAAAATGATTAATTAGTTCTTATCAATGATTGAAGAAATTAAAGGGATTCAAACTCCAAATCTTAAATGAAATAATCAGACTGGAATCAACACTATCTAAGATAGTATGTTAGAAAGAACTAATATGAAACCATAATTTTTCATTTTTTTTTAATATTCTAATTCTATTTATAAAAATAGAATTAGAATATTAATAGAATTAGAATATTAAATCTTATATTAAATATAGTATAAATCTCTCTTTATTATTCATATTTACCAATACCAAAGAATTCTTTTTAGAATTCCCAAAAATTTTTTGTATTAATTGAACCATTAACAAAAGATCCGAAGAGATCTATGGTAACTTCTTCGAATTTTGAAAAGGGAAAGGAATAGTGGACCCACTGATGTGTCATGCTTAAACGTGAAATCGATAAAGCATAAATCAAATTTCTAGGAGTCTAAAATGTTAAATGTGCAATATGCAGATCAATCAACGCAAGAAAAATCTTATTTTATTAAGAACATATTTAATTTATCAAATCAAACAAAACAGAATATTTAGTAAGAACTCCGTTGGAAAAAATCCTATCATACACATCCTGTTGACTTGACTACAACTATGAGAATAATTAATTTGTAGTTTTATTTTAAAATGGTTCCCGAAAGAATAAATTAAACAATTCGATTACAATTAGTAGTACCCTTAAAGTCCACTTCTTCCCCACACTACGAGCGAAAGGGAAAATGTAAAGACTACCATTAAAGCAGCCCAAGCGAGACTTACTATATCCATGTAAATTATGTCCCCTATCTTTTTTATGAAATGAAGGAATTATTCCATTATTGATTACCAATCATAGTGGAATCCATGGTGCAGAGTCAAAATCGGATTTTGACTTAAGGCTATTGATGAAGCAATCCCATAAATCTGCTCGTAAGAAGTTGCTATATTTATTTTATAGTATAGGAACCCCGGTAGAATCGAACCGAAAAGCATTAAGTACAAATGTGATCTACACTCTTCGGAAATATCAATGGAATGTCCTTAATGAAAGATGTAAAGTATCTTCAATCCTTTCCACAACTACAAAATGGATTTCTTATCAGCTTATTCAATCTAATTCCAGACTAAGTAGTCAGTAAGCAGTACCTAGGGTAAGGTAATTAGGAAAATCTTATAATCTTTCCTATTTCCTATAACCTGTCGTGAACATTAGCAGCTAAAATTTCGAATACTTTAGGAATCCTTGTATACCAGAATTTCTGATTTCTTACTTTCATAATTCTGAATCTCAACTCTTACTATTGATAAATCAAATAAATGGTCCAAAACCAACCCTTAACTTAAAACAGAACAGAAAAGTAGGGTTTGCTTTATACCTACCTATTGATACCGGTTTTGTCTGCACCCGGAATCCTTTTTTCTTTGAGGAAAGAATTTATAGTCTTTTATGAAACCTATGGATTCCTTAAGTATCGATAAGGCCTACTTATACTCGTTTTCTGTCTCTGCTCCCGCCTGTTAGACAAGAATTCGTCAAGTTATATTTAGATTAGCGGGATAAGAAATCCTGAGTCTTTTATTGATCAGGCGACACCCAGATTTGAACTGGGGGTAAAGGATTTGCAGTCCCCCGCCTTACCACTTGGCCATGTCGCCAAAACGATACAAAATGCATATAAATATCCTACATATTCTATAATATTCCTAATTTTGTAGGAGGTACTGCTGAACCGTTTGTTTCTTTCTTTTTATTTGATTTATATCTTGAATCCCCCGTTGTGCTGATTCCAAAAAAGTTTTTTTTATTGTATCCAATTGAAATCATTCTCTTCAACTGAACGTATCTCAATATATAACAATTAAAAACTTCTCCTCTGTTTTCAATATAAAATAAAAGATAAATCGTTTCTGACTTAAAAAAATTATGTCAAATTGTTAACTATTTACTTTGAATTAATATAATGAACGGTTTCAAAATTAGTATCTCAAATTTTCCTTAATGATATAAGAAAAGAAAAATGGTTTACAACCGATTAGTATCAATTATTTTCAATAATCAATCCTTTTGTAATTATAACAACAATTATGTATATATGTAAACCCTAGAACAGAAATTTTTACACGGATATCGAGTCAGGTATTTTATTCACATATTTTTCTATAGAGAGTCATCGTGCTTTAATTTTTCATTGAATTTGAATAGAAAAGGTCAATTATGATATAGCACGGCCTATGTTGCTACAAAAGGAAGTTGCTACAAAAGGAACCACCATAAAAGATGGAATATATGGATAGCTGTATAACTATATTGGCATGTACTTACTAAAAAAAATTCCTATTACCTACTTCTTCAATCATATTCTATGAATTATACTACTAAAAAGAATCCGTGAACTTTATTTTTATTAAATTAAGTGTTAAAACAAAAGTAAACTCTATACTGCTCCTGATTATATTATTTTGTCTTTATATCATTCACAGAGAGTAGATTAACACAGAGAGCAGATTAAATCCGGAATCCATTTTTTTGATAACCAATCCATCTGATTGTAATATCATAATAGGTAGAAATTAGATCAATTTTGCTATTCTATACAACAAACAAGACTCCATAACTCTACTCTAAGTGACATAATTTTCTTCCAGGAATGTTTTATCAACCCATTTTCGTTTGTATACGCTGCAAAGCAAATTTGAATTTGCGTCGAAAATTCCCTTTATTCTTTCGTTCCGTCTCTGTTCATAGGTATGAAATACATAAAAAATATGGATTGGGTGGAGTTGGCTAAAATTTCATGTGATTCAGTAAACAGAATATACATTCCATCATTGCTAAATCGATTCATACGCTTATGGTTCGATGAAGGGTAAGCCAATAATGGGATTTTTTCGATAAACAGGAAACTTAAGATTAAGATGCTCCGGAATGGAAATGAGGAAATGTCCACAATACCGGGATTTAGCCAGATACAATTTGAGGGATTTTGTAGGTTCATTAGTCAGGGCTTGATGGAGGAATTTCATAAATTTCCTAAAATTGAAGATACAGATCACGAAATTGAATTTAAATTATTTGTGGAAAGATATCAATTGGTAGAACCTTTGATAAAAGAAAGAGATGCTGTGTATGAATCACTCACATATTCTTCTGAATTATATGTACCTGCGGGATTAATTTGGAAAACGGGTAGAGATATGCAAGAACAAACGGTATTTATTGGAAACATTCCTTTAATGAATTCCATGGGAACTTTTATAGTAAATGGAATTTACAGAATTGTGATCAATCAAATATTGCAAAGTCCCGGTATTTATTACCGCTCAGAATTGGACCATAACGGAATTTCTATCTATACCAGCACCATAATATCTGATTGGGGAGGAAGATTAGATTTAGAAATTGATAGAAAAGCAAGGATATGGGCCCGTGTGAATAGGAAACAAAAAATATCTATTCTAGTTCTATTATCAGCTATGGGTTTAAATCTAAGAGAAATTCTA